ACTCCAGCGTCGAGAAATTGGTTAATCGGTAAAGATACATGGATTTGGTGTCCTGCCCAAGAAAGAGACCCAAGTCCTAGTAATCCCGCTAAATGGTGATTCAACATAGATTCTACATCTTGGAACCAAGCCAATTTTGGAGCGGCTTTGTGATAATGAAACCACCCAGCAAAAAGCATTAACAATGCAAATACCAATGCACCGATTGCTGTACAATAGAGTTGTAATTCACTAGTGATTCCGGATGCTCGCCAAATCTGAAAAAAACCTGAGGTTATTTGTATTCCTCGGAAACCACCGCCCACATTCCCATTTAATATTTCTTGACCTACTATTGGCCAAACTACTTGGGCACTGGGTGCAATATGAGTAGGATCGCTTAGCCATGCTTCATAATTTGAAAAACGGGCGCCATGGAAGTACATGCCACTCAGCCAAAGAAAGATAATGGAGAGTTGGCCGAAATGAGCGCTAAATACTTTTCGAGATATTTCCTCCAAATCACTGGTATGACTATCGAAATCGTGAGCATCAGCATGTAGGTTCCAGATCCAAGTAGTAGTATCAGGACCTTTAGCTATTGTTCTTGAGAAATGACCGGGTCTAGCCCATTCCGCGAAAGACGTTTTTATAGGATCCCTGTCTACAACAATTTTAACTTCGGGTTCCTGCGAACGAATAATCATTAGGTCCTCCTCTTTCCGGACAACACATGCACAGAGACCCGCCAACAAGAGTCAATGAACCTCTGAAAGCTTAAAGATAGATATTTGATTTATGATTAGTCCCTTTCTTTCCTTTCCTATCTTCCATCTATTTTCTTTAGTTTTTCACTAGAGGATGATGATTATAGAATATTTTCGAATTCTTTGAAAGAAAAATATTTTATTATATTTATATTTATTTTATTATATTTATATTTATTTATTATATATTATATTTATATTATATTTAATATTTAAATATTTATAATATTAGATATAATATATAATAAATAAATATTTGAATTGAATTAATATTCAATATATTAATATTCAATATATTAATAATATATTAATAATATATTAATATTAGTAATTAGTATTAAATATTTATAATTTTAGAGTTCTAAACTAAATAGAATTTATAAAATTCGAATTCGAATTTTAATTCTATTTAGTCGATCCGGGGCAAGTGTTCGAATCTATTATGACATAAAGAATGGGTGCCCAAGGGACCTTGCTATTATATAGCAAAAGCCTTTTCCAGGGATGACGAAAAAATGATTTTTTTGTAATCTAGCTTATTTATATTTTATTAATTTTGAAGTACCCATATAGTTTACTTGATATCAAAAATGGAAAGAGAGTCTCAAAAGAAAATTCAATCTAATAAATAGGAATAGAAATATAAATATAGATAGAAATATCTATTGACTTTCTTTTCTTCTTTTCTTTTTTAGAATTCTTCAGAATTCTTTGAATTTGAAAATTTATAAGATTAATTGAAGTAACTTTATTAGTTCTATGCTATATAGTATCTCTAGCATTTATTCTTATGTAATACCGTACAAAATGTAAAAAATCGAGTTCTTTTAAAAAAAAGGAATATAATAAAATTATTGATTGGATCTTCTCATACGAACGCTTTATTGAATTTGTTCTCTGGATCAAAAAAAAAAATAGAAAGGTCTTATTCAAAACGCCTCGTTATTTTTAACCAATTATACGCTTCAATATAATTTTCTGGAGTAAGCGCTATAGCTTGTTTCCAATACTCAGCAGCTTTATCGAACCAAGCCTCTGCAATTTGAGAATCGCCTTGTAGAATGGCCTGTTCTCCTCGGTCGGAATAGGTGATTCAATTCCCTCCCTTAGAACCGTACTTGAGAGTTTCCTACCTCATACGGCTCATCAATCAATTCTTTATTCGATTTCTCATAAATTTATTTATCTTAGGTTAACCAGAAAATGTTTATTATTATTATATAAGTTCTAAGTTTCCAATTCTAATTTTGATCAAAAATTAGTTTTCTCTTTTTTCCCACCTTCAGGAAAATTAAGGATAGATATACCTCGATATCGTTAGAATTTTCTGAAAGGTAACTATCTCGGTTTCATATTTCATATATGGTATATGATATTTATGATTTATATAGAATCTTAGAAAAAGACTTTCCTCCTTTCAGAAAAAAAAACTTACTATCTTTGGGATCTGATGCTACACCGCTGCTAAATACTTTTAGTAGAATAGATTAGTAAAATAGATCAACTCTATTACATAAGTTGATGATTTCTAAGTTTTTTTATCCCATATCATGGTATTAAGTTTCAGTAAGCAGTTCTGAACTTTATCAACCAAATCAAAATAAAAATAATAACTTACTAATTGATCTTTATTCTTTATTGATCTTTACGGCGCTTTATCTATCAATTCTAATTCTATCTTTTATCCATAGAGTCTAGTATATAGGCCATACCTATTTCTTCCTATTTTTTTGGTTCTGGTGAGGTCTCTTTCCTTGCTACAGCTGATAAAAATCGTTACTTTGTACGATACATATGTAGAAAGCCTATTTTTTTCTAGTATTGACTAGACAATTTTCCCTTTTTTCCTTCTTTCTATAGTGAAGATAGTCGCACGTAATGACAGATCACGGCCATATTATTAAAAGCTTGTGGTAAAAATGGATTTCGTTCTAGTGCCTGGAAATAATATTCCAAAGCTTTTGTATGCTCTCCGTTGCTTGTGTGTATAAGACCTATGTTATAGAGTATATAACTTCGATCATAGGGATCCATTTCTGGTCGCGTAGCTTCATAATAATTCTGTAAAGCTTCCGCATAATTTCCTTCGGATTGAGCCGACATCCGTTACGGTCGTTCATTCTAGTAAAAGAATCTCCGTTTCAGAACCGTACGTGAGATTTTCACCTCATACGGCTCCTCCCTTCTGTGCCCCCCTTCTTTGCATAGCATAGTACTTAGAGAAATAATGAGAAATAATTCATGTAATCAAAATTTCACTATTCTTGTTATGAACTGACGGGAGCTGGTATTTTTACAAGAAATTTCTAGCCAGCCTCCCCCCAAGAGGTTTTTCTTAACACCAACTATCTTATTGCTAGATATAAATGGTAACTCCAACAATTTCTTTGTACTCAACGCTTACGATTTCCAGGAATTAGTCACTTCAACAACCTTTGATGGTTATACGGATACCCAAAGTACAAATGAGATGGATCTTTGTTTTCCCAACCATTCTTTTTCGTCCCGATAAAGATAAGGAAAGGGGTTATTTATAACAAAGTTTTTCTGTTGTTGATTCCTAGGTGTAGTGCTTTTTCCCTGATGCAACCTATTGGTTATTGATATTAATGAAGTAGTATTTACCTCCAATACAGAACCTATAGATGTAACCTTTCGCTCAATACTCAAATTAAAATGTATAATTGAAGAATCTAAGGCTGCATCAATCGAGGATACACGACAGAAGGAATTGCTCTATCTCCAAACTTCACCTTCACTAAGCATAGGTTTTTTTTTTCACTAATTTGTTTTTTTCTATTTCTAACTACGTTCTTTTTTCTAGTAAAAATGAGGGTTAAAAAAACAAGATCAAGAATAAAATGAAAACCAGAAAAAAATCAAATCGCACCATCTCTGTAATAGGTAAATGCCTTTTTTTCTCCTGAAGTTGTTGGAATTATTCGTAATAAGATATTGGCTGCAATTGAAGAGGTCTTATCAATAAAATTTCCATTTATTCGAGATCTAGGCATAATTAGCAATTTATTCTATAATTCTTCTTATTTCCATTCGGGTAAAAAGATCCCAATTGTATAGTACAAAAAAATATAAAAACAGACTAATTGGAAAATTTTTTTTTTTCTTATGGAACCATCCGTTGGTCATACCTATACTACCATTCAGGTGAATGACTCGCTATTTATTCATTTTGGTACAGAATAAGATTCTGTAGGAGAGATGGCCGAGTGGTTCAAGGCGTAGCATTGGAACTGCTATGTAGACTCTTATTTACCGAGGGTTCGAATCCCTCTCTCTCCGTTTCTTTTCATTCATAAACGTTACTGACAACAATGTATCATATTCAATCAAATCAGAATTGAATTGATATGATCATTCTAAAACTAAGGTAAGGCCCTTATTCTTATTGAATAGAGATTTTCTATCCCTAATTACATTCCTGTGATACGTAAAATACAAATAAAAATAGGATATTTGGATATTTCTATTTAATATTTAAAATTAATAAATTAATATTGAAAAGAATAAGAAAGAAAAGAAAAAGAATCCTACTGTCTGTGATATGTGAATGAGACAAGGTACTCGATTTACTTCAGTAAATGTAGTCAAAATTGTATGAACCTTGTTTTTGTATTTTTGTTAGAATTTAGAATCAAGTTAAGTTCAAGTCCGACGGGAATAATATTCTATGACCAATAACTCATTTATTTTCAAACCAATCCATTTCCTATCTATTATTTGATTTACGAATCCTTTATGTTGTAAAGAGTCAATAGTCAAATGCTTTGGCACTCTCCTGCGGGGGAATGAAACAAGATAATTTTGAATCAAAGCTTTCGATCTTTCTTTATCCTTTGTAGTAATAATGTCTCTGGGTTTGCAACGATAACTTGGTATATCCACTATACGACCATTAACTAAAATGTGTCTATGGTTAACTAATTGTCTGGCTCCAGGAATGGTCGACGCCATACCTAATCGAAAAAGGATGTTATCCAAACGCATCTCAAGTAGTTGTAGTAAAACCTGACCTTTTGGCCCTTTTGCTTTTGTGGCAATATGCACATATTTCAGTAATTGTCGCTCTGTCAGACCATAATGAAAACGCAATTTTTGTTTCTGTTGTAAACGAATACGATATTGCGATCTTCTTCCAGATCGAAATTTAAATTTCGTTTTAAAATCCCTTCTGTATCTGGGTCTTTTACTAGTGAGTCCCGGTAAAGCCCCCAGACGACGTATTTTTTTGAGACGAGGTCCTCGGTAACGAGACATATAAAGGTTCCCTTTTTTTTTATTGAATTTCATTTCAAAAAAATTGAAGACTGAACTATGAACTAGAGTAGAAAGTATCAGAAAAGCAAAACTCAATCTACTGAAGTACTACAAAACAAAATGAAATCTATTTTATCAATATTCGTATTTGTTGTATATATTTTTATGTTTTTATATATTATATTAGGAAATTTTTGTATTTGTATGTAATATTTGTATAGTATAGGAAGCTCAAGTAAAGGCTACGGTTTCCAATCTCTTCTGTAGAGATTTCATTGTTCTAGTCAACCTTTTTTATTCATATTCATAGATATAACTGCGAGTTACCATGACATAATTGACCTTAGAGATAGAGAAAGTGAGGGTAAAGATTATAGATTTTAAATCATGGAAAGAAAAAGAGCCGGCTATCGGAATCGAACCGATGACCATCGCATTACAAATACGATGCTCTAACCTCTGAGCTAAGCGGGCGAAGATAAGAGCAATAATGTATAGGAATAAGGAATACAGGAACGGATCTGAAAAAATTTGATTGAAATTGAAATATATAATTTATCTCTTTATATAAATCGAAATACTAGATCTAAATAGTTTCCTTTTATAGTTTCTAACTATAATATCAAATCTTTCACTAAGAATACACTCAGAATAATTTTTAAATTAAGATACTGAAACTATATATTCTATATCTTAGAATATAACTAAATAAAAAGAATATAACTAAATAAAAAATAAAAGAGTTCAAAAAGAAAGAGAATCATATTCTATGAATTTCTATTCGAATAATGAAAATAGATAACTAAAACTAATCAAAATTTAATACAAAAAAAGACAAGAATGAATATTGATCGTTCCACTATTTCCAATATCCAATAGTAACTTCAAGGAGGAGTAAAGGCATAGATCTATGTGGTCTATAATGTTTATAATCTATTATAATATAAATATATTTTATAATATAAATATATTATTATATTATTATAATATATTATAGATAATATATTATAATAATAATAAAATAATTATAAATAATTAATAATAAAATTAATAATAATAAATTATAATTAATAATAATAAAAATCTAAATCTATAATCTATATATCTATATTAAATCTATAATCTATATATCTATATCTATATATCTATATAATAGATATAAATAATCTATATTCTATATATCTATATAATAGATATAATTTATATTTATATATAAATATATATATAAATATATTATATATATATATAATAAAATATAATAAAATATAATAGATATAATAGATAAATTATATATAATAGATAAATTATAAGATAAATTATAATATATAAATATCTATAATAAATAGATAAATACAATATATAAATATCTATAATATATAAATATCTATAATAAATAGATAAATACATATAATAGATATAGTTTATAGTTTTGTAGTTCTATTATTTTAGAGTTTCATTATAGTTTTATCTAATTTTATATATATATATATATATATAATTTTATATATATAATTTATTATTGAAATATTCATATTGAATTGCGAATACATAATGATAGAATCATTTCGGACTGAAACAATGAAACAAATAGGGTTAATGATAGAGATAGAATAGAGGATGTCCAAAAAATAAAATAGCAGCATACACTTTTTTTATATAGGAATCATTACCTAATGAATTCAACAGTTCCAAGATCAATGAAAGAGTTGGGTGGAATGACAACCGGATCCTTGTCTCAAAGGAAGGGGGGATATGGCGAAATTGGTAGACGCTACGGACTTGATTGGGTTGAGCCTTGGTATGGAAACTTGCTAAGTGGTAACTTCCAAATTCAGAGAAACCCTGGAACTAAAAATGGGCAATCCTGAGCCAAATCTTTTTTTTTTTTCTTTTTTAATAAAGAGAAAACGGAAAAAATAAAAAATAAATAAATAAGGGATAGGTGCAGAGACTCAACGGAAGTTGTTCTAACGAATGAAATTTGCTACGTTACGTTAGTAGTTCAATCAAAATGATAGAAATATTGAAATGCCAGAAAGGATAATCGTCATAATTGTATGTATATGATCTATATAAATCTATGTATAATTCAGTAGTATCTATATTCACTCTATAGTGTAATGTAAAATGTAAGTAATAATTCAATTCGATAAATTCAATTCGATATTAATAAGATATTAATAATTAGAATGATAGAGATCAAATAATCAAATAATTATTAATTATTATAATATCAAAAGATCTAGAAAAACTTGTATTGTGAATCCATTCCAGTTTCGATTGAAAAAAGAATTGAATTCTACTGTTCAGTGAACAAATGAATGATTCATTCCAGAGTTTGATATATCTTTTGAATATCAATCGGACGAGAATAAAGAGAGAGTCCCATTTTACATGTCAATACCGACAACAATGAAATTTATAGTAAGAGGAAAATCCGTCGATTTTAAAAATCTTGAGGGTTCAAGTCCCTCTATCCCCAAGAAAAAGCCCATTTTACTTCCTCATTCTATACTTCTACTTCCTCATTCTAACTATTAATTTATCCTTTTTTTTTCATGAGCGATTCGGCTCAAACTCAAACAAAGTAAATTCAATATCTTTCTCGTTGAATTTACTTTGTTCTCTCACATTTACAAATAAATTAGATTCAAATCTAGAAATCCTCGTATCTTCTTCGAATCCATCTTCCGATGCAACTTCATTTGTATAGAGACAATATCCGTACAAATGAACATACAAGAATGAATCATTCACATACCATATCATTATACTTACATTTCTGAAGGTTTGAAGATCTAAGAAACTAGATTTTTGAAGACTTTTTTAGTTTTTTTCATTGACATAGATACAAGTACTTCGCTAGGATGATGCACGGGTAATGGTCGGGATAGCTCAGTTGGTAGAGCAGAGGACTGAAAATCCTCGTGTCACCAGTTCAAGTCTGGTTCCTGACATGTGTCACTAATCTATTCGATAGGTATTCATACATACCTCAAATTCACTGAGACGAATGGGGATACATACTCTTTCCTTTTCATTTTTATTTTTTTACTCTCTGCGCATGCTTTTTTTTATTACACCAAAACAAAAAGTGATTAATCAAAGGATTTCTACACATACTCAGGATCAAGAAAAGATAAGTCCTAGATCCATGTGACTTAATATTAGATTGACTTAGGTCAGTTTAAGTCTTTAGCAAAAATTATAATTATGTCATGGTTTTCCTTTCCCAAACTGACTGAGATTGGGTATACCAAAGCACAAACAAAAGAAGTGTAACTCTTTCAGAGTTTCATAATTCAGAGTTTCAGAAAGGAAAATAGGAAAAAAGATCATTGATCAGATTGACAATCATATTTATCATATATAATTCATTCATGAAAGTGTATGAAGAGAGATGGGTATTTGGTTCCAGATTTAACAAACGCTCTGTTGGAATGAATTTATTTTATTGTTATTGTGTTTATTTTATTGTTCCTACTACTACTAAAATTTCTATTACTATTCTAGTACTACACAAAAAACAAAAAAAAAAATGGAATGTCTTAGGGCTATACGGACTTGAACCGTAGACCTTCTCGGTAAAACAGATGAAACTTTTGATTTTACTATCGAAATGATTCGAACTGTTTCAAAGACCCAACATGCATTTTTTTGCATTGGGCTCTTTAATCAACTGATGTAAAAATCAGTTGGTCCACCATATTTTTTCTTTATCTTTAATATCTTTATTCTTTATCTTTAAGAATCTTTAATATTTCATATTTAATAATATTTCAGATTTAAGAATATTTAATAAGAAGATAATGAGATGGCTCCATGTGCTCTGACTCATTATTAGAATTCTCATATAGGAGCAATACCAAAGTGTTTCAAAGAAGGATGACCTTGATTTAGGTCTGCCTTCGGCCTAGATTAAGCTAAATGAAATAGAGTTTCTATCGCTTTTTTGCAAGAGTTCAATATGAGACTTCGTACACCTCAAAGTTCATAGAACGAAAAGAGGTTCTTTTGAGATCCTTATACTCATAATGCCTGGCATTGAATGGCATGGACTGGGCATTTACCTTATCAAATCAATGGCAAGTTCTATCGGATTTGGCACCTTAATCGGATCGAACAAAATATTTGTCAGGCTATTTTTCTCTTGTTATCCCAAATAGAAAGAGTAAGACATCGACTTCTCAAAAAGATCAATTTGGGTCATTGCGTAATGGAGCTTCCTTGAAAAGCATTGGCGCACGTGTAAACGAGTTGCTCTACCTAACTGAGCTATAGCCCTTGTCTTGTCATAACTATTTTCATTTTATTCATTTTATTTTATATTTTAACTTAACATAAAGACAATTTATTGTCAATAAGGCTATAATCCCACATAAGAACTTGCTGATCCGTGATCCGTTTACGTTGACTGGTAAACGATTGATTGATATTGCTTAGAAAACATATTTTACATATAATAAATCCATCGAGTTGATATAGCTTTTTTGTGGTGATAAATGACCTACTTAACCCAGCGGTTAGAGTATTGCTTTCATACGGCAAGAGTCATTGGTTCAAATCCAATAGTAGGTAGAACTTATTTGATACCGAATTACATGGTATCAAATAAGTTTTTCTACCCATACTATTTTTTTCATTCTATTATCAGATTCTATTATCAGATTCTATTATAAGATTATACTTCAATTATGTGGAATCCAAATCAAAATGTAGTGTGTAATAATGAACTCTTTTGATTTGGATTGGTTCATTTTCGACTAATAACTAATAGGAAATTCCATTGACAGCTTCTACTCGTGTCCTAGCTCGTCTCAGAGCTAGATTGAACTCAATTGCTTGTTTCTCACCCTCAGCTCTACTGAAGTTAGCTTCAGCTATCTCAAAAGTTTGTTGAGCTTCTTGTGGATCAATGTCAGTACTCATTTCCGCATCATTTCCTAAAACGGTGATCTCATTATTACTTATTCTAGCGAAACCGCCAATAAGAGCCACTGTGAACCATTGGTCATTTTCATTTAGTCGTATTCTTAAAATACCTATATCTACAGCCGTGGCAATAGGGGCATGGTTTGGTAATACGCCAATTTGTCCACTAGTAGTAGATAAAATAATTTCTTTAACTTCGGAATCCCAAATAATTCGATTAGGAATCAGTACACAAAGATTTAAGGTCATTTCTTCAATTGGATCTCCTATTATAAGTTCATAGCTTTCGCGGTAGCTTCCTCGATGTTACCCACCAAATAGAAGGCCTGCTCGGGAAGACCGTCTAATTCTCCGGAAAGAATGAGTTGAAACCCCCTAATTGTTTCTGCGAGACCGACGTATTTACCTGGAGAACCAGTAAATACTTCTGCCGCAAAGAAGGGTTGTGATAAGAAACGCTCAATCTTTCGTGCTCTTGCTACAGTTAAACGATCTTCTTCGGATAATTCGTCCAACCCAAGGATAGCTATAATGTCCTGAAGTTCTTTGTAACGTTGTGAAGTTTGCTTAACTCGTTGCGCAGTTTCATAATGTTTCGTGCCAACGATCCGAGGTTGTAACATAGTTGACGTTGAATCTAAGGGATCTACTGCTGGATAAATGCCTTTGGCGGCTAATCCTCTTGATAATACGGTAGTAGCATCTAAATGGGCAAATGTAGTGGCAGGAGCGGGGTCGGTCAAATCATCCGCAGGTACATAAACTGCTTGGATCGATGTTATAGATCCTTCTTTCGTAGAAGTAATTCGTTCTTGCAAAGAACCCATTTCCGTACTAAGGGTAGGTTGATAACCCACTGCAGAAGGTATTCTACCTAATAAGGCAGATACTTCGGATCCCGCTTGGACGAAACGAAAGATATTGTCTATGAATAGAAGTACATTTTGTTTATTAATATCTCGGAAATATTCTGCCATGGTTAGGGCAGTCAAGCCAACTCTCATACGAGCTCCGGGCGGTTCATTCATTTGACCATAGACTAGAGCCACTTTGGATTCTAAAATATTTTTTTCATTAATCACCCCGGATTCTTTCATTTCCATGTATAGATCATTTCCTTCACGAGTACGTTCACCTACTCCGCCAAATACGGATACGCCTCCATGACCTTTGGCAATGTTGTTAATCAACTCCATAATGAGTACTGTTTTACCCACTCCAGCTCCCCCAAATAGTCCGATTTTTCCTCCACGTCGATAGGGGGCTAAAAGATCCACCACTTTAATACCTGTTTCAAAGATTGATAATTTCGTATCTAACTGTATGAAGGCGGGTGCAGATCTATGAATAGGAGATTTTGTGCGAGTATCGACAGGACCTAAATTATCAACAGGTTCCCCAAGAACGTTAAAAATTCGTCCGAGAGTCGCTTCGCCGACTGGAACACTTAGAGGAGCTCCCGTGTCAATCACTTTCATTCCTCTCATTAGACCATCTGTAGCACTCATAGCTACAGTTCTAACTCGATTATTTCCTAATAATTGTTGTACTTCACAAGTTACATTAATTTGCTGGCCAACAGTATCTCTACTCTGAATTACCAAAGCATTATATATATTAGGCATCTTGCCCCGTGGAAAAATGACATCCAGTACTGGGCCAATAATTTGAGCGATACGTCCTATATTTCGATTTTGTTCTTCAAGCGTGGAAACTCCAGGATCAGAAGTAGTAGGATTGCTTATCATAATAGAATAAATATGTCGAAATTCTGTTTTGATCTATAAAGTACTGAATCAAAAATCAATATACAATAGCAAGTTGATCGGTTAATTCCATCGAGTTCCATAAGATAATAAATAAATGTGAGTTAGCATTCGGTTAAATTGGTAACACCCAATCAAATCCAATTAAATCCTTTACTCGTCGAATTAAAAATTGACTCATTCAACAAGCTTTTCATTTTTATTTTATTATTTTAATTTTAACTTTTCAAAATTTAACATAACAAGTAGATGAATAAGAATAATTAGATGAAACATAACAAGTAGATGAATAAGAATAATGAGTCAGTGTATTTCATTTCTATATCCTTTTAAGAATGACCATCCAGAATAATATTCCCAGAATAATATTCTGTATATATTGTTTGTATATATATTATATATATATTGTTTGTATATATATTATATATATAATTTGTATATATTATATATATTATATATATACATTTTTATATACATTTTTAGACATTTTGAATTTACTATATTATTTATTATTATTAATTATTATTATTTTTATTTTTTATTTAATTCTTTATTTTTTATTTAATTCTTATTACTTATTTTTATTTAATTCTTATTACTTATTATATTTATATTATTATATTTATATTATTATATATATTATTACATACTTATACTTATTTATTACATACTTATTTATTTTTATTATATTAATTATATATTATATTAATTATATTAAATTATATTAATTATTATTTATTATATTTAATATTAATTATTATTTATTATATTTATTATATTTTATATTATATTTATATTATAGTATAGATTGTATAGATTATTATATGAATAGATTATTATAATTATATATCATATATATGATATACTAAATAATACTAAATATCATATCTTTTTCTTTTCCCTTTCCTGGATAAATTATGCTTCACATCTAGTATTCACATATACGCATTCACATATACAACATATATTACTGTCAAGGTAGACGGTTACTCTATTTTTCCATATTCAGATTATTGGATAGAAATGGATATAATTCATATTCTAATTCATATAAAATTATTCATATTCATATGAATATTTATTTTTTATTTCATTTTTATTTTTAATTTATATTTAATATTTATATTTCATTTTATTTAATTTTAATATTTTATTTTTTAAAAATAGGAATTTTCAAAAATAAAATTAGGTTGCGCCATATATAGCAAAGAGTATAAAATAAGGAAAAAATAGGGATATATTTGGTGAATAAAATAAAATACCAAATAAATCCCAAATACATAGTCCAATAATGAACTCTTTTCCAATTCAACAATTGAATTTTCATTATTTGGTAGTTGATAAGATTAGTTTAGTTGTAGTTGAATTGAATCTTTTTTTAATTGGTAATATTTTTTGCAAAGGTTTTATTCACGCCTTAAGTAATATCGAGTAGACCTTGTCGTTGTGAGAATTCTGAATTCATGAGTTGTAGGGAGGGACTTATGTCACCACAAACAGAGACTAAAGCAAGCGTTGGATTTAAAGCTGGTGTTAAAGATTACAAATTGACTTATTATACTCCTGACTACGAAACCAAAGATACTGATATCTTGGCAGCATTCCGAGTAACTCCTCAACCGGGAGTTCCGCCTGAAGAAGCAGGGGCTGCGGTAGCTGCCGAATCTTCTACTGGTACATGGACAACTGTGTGGACTGATGGACTGACCAGTCTTGATCGTTACAAAGGGCGATGCTATCACATCGAGCCCGTTGTTGGGGAGGAAAATCAATATATTGCTTATGTAGCTTATCCTTTAGACCTTTTTGAAGAAGGCTCTGTTACTAACATGTTTACTTCCATTGTGGGCAATGTATTTGGGTTTAAAGCCCTGCGAGCTCTACGTTTGGAAGATCTGCGAATTCCAACTTCTTATTCCAAAACTTTCCAAGGTCCGCCACATGGCATCCAGGTGGAAAGAGATAAATTGAACAAATATGGTCGTCCCCTATTGGGATGTACTATTAAACCAAAATTGGGATTATCTGCAAAAAACTACGGTAGAGCGGTTTATGAATGTCTACGTGGTGGACTTGATTTTACTAAGGATGATGAAAACGTAAACTCACAACCATTTATGCGTTGGAGAGATCGTTTCGTATTTTGTGCCGAAGCAATTTATAAAGCACAAGCCGAGACAGGTGAAATCAAAGGACATTACTTGAATGCAACTGCGGGTACCTGTGAAGAAATGATCAAAAGAGCGGTATTTGCCAGAGAACTGGGAGTTCCTATCGTCATGCATGACTACTTAACTGGAGGGTTCACCGCAAATACTAGCTTGGCTCATTATTGCCGCGACAACGGTCTACTTCTTCATATACATCGCGCAATGCATGCAGTTATTGATAGACAGAAAAATCATGGTATGCATTTTCGTGTACTAGCTAAAGCATTACGTATGTCTGGGGGAGATCATATTCATGCTGGTACAGTAGTAGGTAAACTGGAGGGCGAGCGTGAGCTAACTTTGGGTTTTGTTGATTTATTACGTGATGATTTTATTGAAAAAGATCGAAGTCGTGGTATTTTTTTCACTCAAGACTGGGTCTCTATGCCAGGTGTTCTGCCCGTGGCTTCAGGGGGTATTCATGTTTGGCATATGCCTGCCCTAACCGAAATATTTGGGGATGATTCCGTACTACAGTTCGGTGGAGGAACTTTAGGGCACCCCTGGGGAAATGCGCCCGGTGCAGTAGCTAATCGGGTGGCTTTAGAAGCATGTGTGCAAGCTCGTAATGAGGGACGTGATCTTGCTCTTGAAGGTAATGATATTATTCGTGAAGCTAGCAAATGGAGCCCTGAACTAGCTGCCGCTTGTGAAGTATGGAAAGAGATCAAATTCGATTTTGATCCGGTAGATAAGCCAGATATAACAAAAGAAGCTCGCATAATTCAGTAATTCCTGTTTGTTTAATTGATTGCAATGAAACTTGGCCCAATCTTTTTTTTTTAGTTTTTCGAAAAGATTGGGCCGAATCCGAATCAAAAATTAACATCTTATCTTGTACTAATCCTATACTATGAGGGTCTTTGTGTATTTTCATATATCTTTCCTATGTATATGTATAAATCTGACCATAACCATATATACCATATACAAGTGTATACAAAAAACAAATAAGAAGATAAGGATAAGATCGAAGACGAAACAACTCATCTGTTCTATGATTTTTTGTTGATCCATAGATAATTATGGATCCTTGGGATTGGTGGATCATTTTCGATTCCTTAGCCTCACAGGCCATAGATCAAACGGAGGGAAGGATACCATCTACCCCCCATCCTGTATACATCCTGTAATTTGAGAATATATAAATATGAATAGATAAATATATAAATCTATTCATATATATTTTGAATTGAGAATTTGAATTGAGAATGAGTTGGCTATTGTTGACAAATTCTCAATTTTATCATATAATATATATAGAATCATATAATATATATAGAATAGTAGAATAGAATTGATATAGAATAGAATTGACGTTTTTATAGAATAGAATTGACGTTTTCTTTTAATTTTCATTAAAGTTCCGATTGTGTAGACTTAAGAAGTTCCGAGTGTGAGACACACTAAGAGTCCATATTAATCTTAGTTCCGATTTCTGATTGTGTAGCTATAAGAAGTTCTGATTGTGTAGCCTAGCTTGATACTACTGGACAGTGAAAGTGAAGAAACCTTTATAAATAAAGGTAAGGTCAATGTGCATGAAAAGATTCCTAGTTGGATAGAACTAAATGGTTCTCCAAATCTTGGTCATAAAACTAGGAGTTTAGATATACCCGTAAAAAAAATATCCTCGGCAAAATTAGTTCAGATTGAAAGTGAAACCAATGATTTTATATTTTTTTACATTTATTTTAAATTTAACACCAAAAAGGAGGCAAGAAACCATGAGTAAAGAAAACATGAATAACGAAAATATGAATAACGAAAATATGAATAAAGAAAATATGAATAAAGAAAATATGAATAAAGAAAATATGAATAAAGAAACAAAAGAACTATCTGGTAAAACTGGTAAAACTGGTAAAAAATTATCGGGTAGAAAACTATCGGGTCAGAAACTATCCGGTAAAATATGGTGGTATAGGTACGATCAATCGGGTCAAAAAATATATTATAGGTATGATAAATCGGGTCGACAAATAGATTATAGGTACGATCTATCGGACTTATCCGATAGATCCGATAAGTCCGATAGATCGGATAAGTCCGATAGATCCGATAAGTCCGATAGATCGGATAAGTCCGATAGATCGGATAAGTCCGATCAATCGGATAAGTCCGATAGATCGGATAAGTCCGATCAATCGGATAAGAAACTATCTAATAAAAAACTATCCGATAAATCGGGTAGAAAAGTATGGTATAGGTCCGATCAATCGGATAAGTTCGATCAATCGGATAAGTCCGATCAATCGGATAAGTTCGATCAATCGGATAAGTCCGATCTATCGGATAAGTTCGATCAATCGGATAAGTCCGATAGATCGGATAAGTCCGATAGATCGGATAAAAGAATATGGTATAAGTCTGATCAATCGGATAAGTCCGATAGATCGGATAAATATAAATATAAAAGAAAAAGATCGGCGGATTCAGATAAATATAAAAGAAAAAGATCGGAGGAGCCAGATAAATATAAAAATAAAAGAAAAAGATCGGCTAATCTATGGGATGATCGAAACGAAAACGATCTATGGGATGATGAAGACACAATCAATCTATGGGGTGATAAAGAGGAAGGCGATCTATGGGGTGATGATGATTTCGCTGAATGGGACTCATCCGATCAATCGGATGAGTCCGATCAATCGGATAAGTCCGATCTATCGAAATCGAATGATTCCGATCAATCGATCGATTCCGATCTATCGAAATCGAATGAGTCCGATCTATCGAAATCGGATAAGTCCGATCAATCGATTGATTTCGATCAATCGGATAAGTCCGATATATCGAATGATTCCGATCAATCGGAATCGGATAAGTCCGATCTATCGATCGATTCCGATCTATTGAAATCGGATGAGTCTGATCAATCGAAATTGGATGATTCCGATCTATTGAAATCGGATGATTCCGATATATCGAATGATTCCGATCAATCGAGATCGGATGAGTCTGATCAATCAAAGGATTCCGATCAATCGGATAAGTCCGATCTATCAAAAGATTCCGATCAATCGAAATCGGATGAGTCTGATCAATCGAAATTGGATGATTCCGATCTATTGAAATCGGATGATTCCGATATATCGAATGATTCCGATCAATCGAAATCGGATGAGTCTGATCAATCAAAGGATTCCGATCAATCGAATAAGTCCGATAGATCCGATAAGTCCGATAGATCGGATAAGTCCGATAGAATAACCACAATGTCCTTGGAGGAATTAGAAGATGAATTAAGAGATAGATGCTTCATATATACATTCCCGGAATTTGAAAGAATTGTCAGAGCATATATTGACCATGAAGATTTAAATAGATATTTAGAGATAGTGCGGGACAAATTTTTCCAGAGATTGGAAGAGGAACCCTATTTACAGGAAGTGACGGAAGAATATTTAAAGAGATTGGATGAAGAATCTTTAAATAGATTGAATGAAAAATATTTCAATAAATTTTATAACATATCTTTAAGGAATTTGGAAATAAAATATTTCAAGATATTGGATAAAGATTTCAAGGAATCGGACTTATCCGATCAATCGGAATTGGATGAGTCTGATCAATCAAAGGATTCCGATCAATCGGATAAGTCCGATCTATCAAAAGATTCCGATCTATCAAAAGATTCCGATCAATCGGAATCGGATGATTCCGATCTATCGAAATCGAATGATTCCGATCAATCGATTGATTTCGATCAATCAAAAGATTCCGATCAATCGGAATCGGATAAGTCCGATCAAGCGAAATCGGATGATTTCGCTGAATGGGATGAGTTCGGTCAATCGATGGATTCCGATCAATCGGAATCGGATGAGTTCGATCAATCGAATGATTCCGATAGCTCCAATAAATCCGATAGCTCGAATAGATTCGATACTTCGAAATTCAAACATTTCTGGGTTCTATGCGAGAATTGTTGTATAACGAATCATAAAAGATTTTTGAAGGCAAGAATGAATATTTGTGAACACTGCGGATTTCATTTGAAAATGAGTAGTTCAGATAGAATACAATTTCTTCTGGATCCTGGCACTTGGGAGCCTATATATGAAGATCTGGTCGCTATAGACATAGACCCTATTGAATTTAATTCAGAGGATGACCCTTATATAGATCGCATTCATATTTGTCAAAGAAAAACGAATTTAACTGAAGCGGTTCAAACGGGCATAGGTAAACTAGATAGTATTCCTATAGCAATTGGAGTTATGGAATTTGAGTTTATAGGAGGTAGTATGGGATCTGTCGTAGGTGAGAAAATCACTCGTTTAATTGAGTATGCTACTAATAGATCTCTACCTGTCATTATTGTGTGTGCTTCTGGAGGAGCCCGCATGCAAGAAGGGAGTTTGAGCTTGATGCAAATGGCTAAAATATCTTCTGCTTCATATGATTATCAATTAAAGAAAAAGTTATTCTATATATCAATCCTTACATCTCCTACAACTGGTGGAGTTACGGCAAGTTTTGGTATGTTGGGAGATATCATTATTGCTGAACCTAATGCCTACATTGCATTTGCCGGTAAAAGAGTAATTGAAGAAACATTGAAAAAGCCAGTACCAGAAGGTTTACAAGAAACTGAGTATTTATTCATTAAGGGCTCATTCGATCCAATCGTACCACGTAAGCTTTTAAAAGGTGTTCTGAGTGAATTACTTCGACTACATGGGTACCTTCCTCCTCCTTTGAATTAAGATTCAAAAACAAAATTTTAAAGAGGGTGATTTCTTTGGTCACATCAGTAAATAGAACAACGAAAAATAGATCCAAAAATAAAAATAAATAGAGAATCAATCTCAAATCAAATCAGAAGAATATAATATATTATAATATAGAATAAAAATAATATAGAATAAAAGTTGTTTCTATTTACTGAGAACCCACGGTTTGAGCTAGGAATCCTTTTTTGTTGTATCAGATTGGTTAAAGTTGAGAACACATAAGAAGCTCTTTCTTCTCCCATCTATCTTTTATTGTTTTGAAATAAAAGATAGATGGGAGAAGAAGAATAAAATTTAGGAATGCAGATTCTCATGCATATTCGTTCTACATTGCCATTGTTTGCACTTATTGATTCGATTTGAGATTTCATAGAATATGAAGATCATCTTAATATTCTATTCTTAATATTATAAGAACTTAATATTATAAGAATAAGAATAAGAGAATAAGTACAAATACAAATATGGAATTGAGGTACCCGTTATATGATAATGATAGATTTTAACTTTCCCTCTATTTTTGTTCCTTTAGTGGGCCTAGTTTTTCCAGCAATTGCAATGGTTTCTTTATCTCTATATGTACAAAGAAATAAAATTTTATAAATAAGGTATTCTCTTTCTTTTTCTTTCAAAAGTGGGTCATCATATAAATACCTTTTGAATATAATATGGGGGGAGATACAATATGTGGCCTTTTCGAAAACAAAAGGAAGAGTTTTTATGTATGTCGGAATGCATAATCAATGCATAATATACGCATTCGTATGTATATGCGGTTATAGCTTATTCAATTATATTCAATTAAGACAATTATATTCAATTAAGAATTAAGTAATTGAATGAAAATTAAATTCAAAATGATCAACAAATATTTTTTGAAAATATTTGAAATAGAAAGTCAATGTATCTTACCAATTATTACGAACGGTTAACGTCAGAATATTGCTAGTTGATGAAAGTTACTTAGGGATCAAGCAATAAAATTAAAGTCAAATCCATTTGGGTTATTCTCTCAATTACAATCGAATACAACTAGTATATAATTATAGATAGTCTTAGTATGAATTGGCGATCAGAAGATATATGGATAGAACTTATAACGGGGTCTAGAAAAACAAGTAATTTTTTCTGGGCCTTTATCCTTTTTTTAGGTTCACTCGGATTCTTAGTGGTTGGAATCTCCAGTTATCTTGGTAGGAATCTGATATCCGTATTTCCATCTCAGCAAATTATTTTTTTCCCACAAGGTATCGTGATGTCTTTCTATGGGATTGCAGGTCTATTCATTAGTTCTTATTTATGGTGTACAATTGCATGGAATGTAGGTAGTGGTTATGACCTATTTGATAGAAAAGAAGGGATAATGTACCTTTTTCGGTGGGGATTTCCTGGAATAAATCGTCGCATCTTCCTTCGTTTCTTTCTGAAAGATATTCAATCAATCAGAATGGAGATGAGAGAGGGTTTTTTTCCTCGTCGTGTTCTTTCTATGAAAATAAGGGGCCAAGGAACTATTCCCTTGATTCGTACTGATGATAATTTGACTCCGCTAGAAATTGAACAAAAAGTTGCCGAATTGGCCTATTTCTTGCACGTACCAATTGAATGGAATGAAGTATTTTGAAATGAATTTAAGAATAAATCTCAGTATGAGAGAAGGAACTTATTAGTTGCCTTTTTCAGACAACTGAAGCTTCTTAAAAAACTTAGCATTTCAGCAAAAGATGCTAAGGCTATATTCTATTTCGTTTCGATGAAGACTCGAACAATCCATTTGAAGTAACGAATCTTGTTTGGATTTCAATACGAACACTGCCGAACCCTTTCATTTTTTTTTTCATTCTGTATCTGTGATGTGAATTTTTAATTAATCTGTTTCATTTGTCAATTCTATCTGAATCTGATATTTCTATACAAGTTCTAGAACAAGAACAAAGTATCGGAATTTCCTATTTTTGTTTTTGTGTAAGAATTGAGTCTTTGAATCTAGAATATAACCATAAAATAAGGTACCTTTTCAAATGAAAAAAAATAACGCATCGGCTTTTCTCCCATATCTTATGTCTATACTCTTTTGGCCCTGGTTGATTTCTCCCTTACTTAAGAAAGGTCTAGAAACTTGGATTCTTCATTGGTGGAATACCGGGCAATCTGAAATTCTTTTGAATGATATTGAAGAGGAAAATGTTCTAGAAAAATTTATGGAATTCGAAGAACTATTCTTGTTGGACGAGATGATAAAGGACTACTCGGAGACACATATACAAAGACTTCGTATAGGAATGCACAATGAAACGATACAATTGGTCAAAAAACACAATGAATCTCATTTCCATATCATTTTGCATTTCTCTACCAATCTAATCTGTTTAACTATTTTAAGTGGTTATTTTTTTCTGAATAATAAAGAACTTTTCATTCTGAATTCCCGGATTCAGGAGTTTCTATATAACTTAAGTGACACAATCAAAGCTTTTTTGATTATTTTCGTTGTTGATTTATGTTTCGGATTTCACTCGACCCGTGGTTGGGAACTAATGATTCGTTCGATCTACAACGATTTTGGATTGGCTCAAAACGAGCAAATAATATCTCTTCTTGTTTCCATTTTTCCAGTGATTCTAGATGTAATTGTGAAATATGGGATCTTCCATTTTTTAAATCGTGTATCTCCTTCGCTTGTAATAATTTATCATTCAATGAATGAATGAAGAATTCATTAGATCTCTTGATATCAATCCAATCAAATTCTTTTTTCGTGTATAAAAAAATCATTTTCCATCGTACTTATTCTTTATATACTTCTACCTTATACTTCTACCTAGGTATTCATACTGTGTTACAATTACAGTAAAATTGTTTCAGTACAATCAATACAACGGCAAATTTGTCAATAGGGAATTCTACCAGCTACCTATCAAATTTATTGTATAAATTCCGGGATCAATGATTGGACCATGCAAAATCGAAATACTTGTTCTTGCGTAAAAGAACAGATGACTCGATTCATTTCTGTATTGATCATGATATATGTAATAACTCAAGCATCTATTGCAAATGCATATCCCATTTTTGCACAGCAGGGTTACAAAAATCCCCGAGAAGCAACTGGTCGAATTGTATGTGCCAATTGCCATTTAGCTAATAAGCCCGTGGATATTGAAGTTCCACAAGCTGTACTTCCTGATACTGTATTTGAAGCAATTGTTCGTATTCCTTACGATATGCAATTGAAACAAGTTCTTGCTAATGGTAAAAAGGGAGCTTTGAATGTAGGAGCTGTTCTTATTTTACCCGAGGGATTCGAATTAGCTCCCCCCGATCGTATTTCTCCCGAAATGAAAGAAAAGATGGGTAATCTTTCTTTTCAGTGTTATCGTCCTAATCAAAAAAATATTATTGTGATAGGTCCTGTTCCCGGTCAGAAATATAGTGAAATCGTCTTCCCCATTCTTTCCCCCGACCCTGCTACGAAAAAAGATGTTCACTTCTTAAAATATCCCATATATGTAGGCGGGAACAGAGGAAGGGGTCAGATTTATCCTGATGGTAGCAAGAGTAACAATACAGTTTATAATGCTACATCGGCCGGTATAGTAAGTCGAATAGTACGTAAAGAAAAAGGAGGATATGAAATAACCATAGTTAATGCAGAAAACGGGCGTCAGGTGGTTGATATTATACCTCCCGGACCAGAACTTCTTGTTTCAGAAGGTGAAACCATCAAACTTGATCAACCATTAACAAGTAATCCAAACGTAGGAGGGTTTGGTCAGGGAGACACAGAAATTGTACTTCAAGATCCATTACGCGTCCAAGGGCTTTTGTCCTT